ATTTTTTAAAAATCAATCAATTTATTATATTTTATTTTGTTGACAAAATTTGGACAAATTTGGATGTATGATCAAAAAAAGGCACATTTTTGTCAAGAGAATGAAGGGGGGGGGAGGGGCTTTTAAAAATATTTATTATATGTATGTATTATATATATTAATTTATAGAAAAAAGTTGTTAGTTGAAATCTCCATTGGTTTGTAAAAATAGATAATTAAAAGTGTCGATAAGGATCATTAAAAAAATAATAATAAATAATTATAATGTTAATAAGTTGTTAGTTGAAATCTCCATTGGTTTTGTAAAAAATAGATAATTAAAAGTGTCGATAAGGTTGTTATAATAATTTATATATATTATAATGTTTATAAATTGTTAGTTGTAAATATACAATGTATTGAGATTTCTATTTATGTAGTTAATAAATTGAATATTTATGTCTGTGGTTGTTGATTTTTATACTTAGTTGTAACTCAGAACATATAAAATTAAATGTTGTTTTTGTTGTTGTTTATTATATAATTATTATATAATTATTATTAATATAATTAGTCTTAAATAATTTTAAATTAATTGTTTTGATTATAAAATGTATTTGGTAAATATTATGATGTTGGTTAATACTTATATTAAATACAATGGTTTTAAATATTATATTTAAATATTAATATTAAAATATATAGTCTTTTAGAGTATTGAGTTATATTAGTTGTAGAGTATATACATAGTTGTAGAGTATATACATAGTTGTAGAGTATATACATAGTTGTAGAGTATATACATAGTTGTAGAGTATATACATAGTTGTAGAGTATATACATAGTTGTAGAGTATATACATAGTTGTAGAGTATATACATAGTTGTAGAGTATATACATAGTTGTAGAGTATATACATAGTTGTAGAGTATATACATAGTTGTAGAGTATATACATAGTTGTAGAGTATATACATAGTTGTAGAGTATATACATAGTTGTAGAGTATATACATAGTTGTAGAGTATATACATAGTTGTAGAGTATATACATAGTTGTAGAGTGTGTTTTTGTGGTGTAATTTGCACGAGAGTATTTTCAATTTTTAGGAGTAGTTAAATGATGTTATCCAAAATGTTTTATTAGTATATTAAGTATGTTTGTTTTACCAAACAATTGGTTTAAATATAATAGGTTTAAATAAAATATTTTTATAATTTGGTGTATGGGCATATAAAGTTTTGATCTTTAAGGAAAAGGTTCAAGTCCTTTTTTTGTAAAGAGTTTTAAGTTAAATAAAACTATAAGTTTTCAAGACTTATAATAAATAAATGTTGTTTAAATTCTGTATGAGGTGGTCGAAATTTTTAGTCGGTAGATTGTAAATCTATTTATAAGTATATTACTTTCTCATGGTTTTATATTTTATTAAAAATATTAAATTGCAAATTTAAAGATACATATTTAGTGTTAAAACTTATATGGATAAAGTAAGCTAATTAAGCTATTGGGTTCATACCTCGAAAATGGATTTTGTATTGTCTCTTTATTATATATAAATAATTTGACTTTGGTTTATGTTTTGGTTATTGTAATTTTATACATGTTAGGTTTATATATATATATATATATATATATATATATATATATATATACGATTATATATTGAGGTTTATTATGTTTTTGTGGTTTATTTAATATTGGTTACAAAATTGTTTATAATTTAATTATTAAGTGATATTTAATATAGTGGTTAATATTTTCAGTATATTTATTTATACAATGAATGAGAGTTTTATATAGAAATTATGAGTTATGATTGGATAAATTTGTGCCAGCATCTGCGGTTATACATATAATTAAAATTAAAATGTTTTGGTTGAAAGTAAAGTAAAATATAATTAGTTTTGAGAGAGTTTTATGGTTAATTTTTTGGTAAAATTTTTAAATTAATTTGTTTATTATTTGTTTCTTTAATATTGATACTTTGAAATTTTGAAAATAAACTAGGATTAGATACCCTATTATTTTTTAATGTAAAAATTGATTTTTGTTTACCTAAGTATTATGAAGATAATTTAATAATTTATTATTATATTATTTAAAACTTAAAAGGTTTGGCGGTTTTACATATCCAGTTAGGGGAATTTGTTAATATAATTTGATAATCCACATTTTAAACTTACTTCTTTTTGAATTATATATATATAACAGTTTATATATTGCTGTCGACAGTTTATATTTTAAGAATAAAAGAACTTTTAAATTTTTTTAGTTAATATGTCAAGTCATAATGTAGCTGATAAAGAAGGTTTAATGAATTACTTTAATTTATTTTATTTATTATCCGGATAATAAATGTTATATTTATTAGTAAGGTGGACTTAATAGTAAATTTAATTATTAGTATGAATGGTTGAATATGGTTTTGTAAAGTGTACATATCGCCCGTCACTCTTGTTGATTAAATAAGATAAGTCGTAACATAGTAGAAGTAATGGAAATTGTTTCTGGTAAATATATTAATATATTTACAAAAATTAACATAATTGTAATGTGTCTCACTTACGTTGAGAGGATAATTTAAATAAATTATTTTTGAATAAATCGAGTTTGAGTATTTATATCGGGGTGATTATAAAATAATATGTATATATAAAAGTTTTTATTAAAAAGTAGTGGGTATAGAAATAATTTTTTATTTGTACTGAAGAGGATGTATTTTTTGTTTAGTTTTAAGTATAGTAAAATTTAAATTTTGTACCTTTTGCATAATGGTTTAATAATATTATTAAGTATATATTTATTTCTCGAAATATAAAGATTTATTTGCCTTAATATATTATTATTATATAAATAGTTAACGTGGTATAGTTATTATTTTAAAGGTAAATGGTAGTGAAATGTTATTCGGTTTATATGGTAGCTAGTTTATTTATTTTTACATTTTAGTGTTAGTTAAAAAATTAATTATATAAGTAATTTTTTTTTGATTTATATATTTGGGGATAAGCTTCATATGTTTGGGTGTAAGAAAATTTTTTAATATTAAATGGTTAGTTAAAGTTGAATTAATATTTTTTCTTTGTTGGTATATTAATATATTGTGTTTTATAAATACTTTTCTTTATGATTAATTAAATAAATTTCTTTGAATTATAGGAAGGAAAATATAATGTTAAAATGAGTATTAATTTTGTTGTATATATTTATTAATTTATAAATAAATTAATATATTGAAATTAAGGTTTTTATAAATAAATATACATTTTTGAATTAAGTAGAATTAAGGAATTTGGCAAATGATAATTTCGCCTGTTTATCAAAAACATGTCTCTTTGAGTTTTTTTAATTAAAGAGTTGGGCCTGCTCGGTGATTAATATTTAACAGCTGCGGTATTATAACTGTACTAAGGTAGCATAATAATTTGCTCTATAAATTGGGGCTAGAATGAATGGTTTGACGAAAATTTAACTGTCTCTATTTTATTTATTAGAAATTAATTTTTATAGTGAGAAAGCTTAATTTGTTTAAAGGGACGAAAAGACCCTATTGAGCTTATATTATTTATTAAATTATAGAGTTATAATTTATTATAAATTAATTTTGGTTGGGGTGATCAAGGAATAAGTTTAATGATTATATAACTTCCTTAACTGAACTATTTTTTTGGAAAAATAAACCAAGTTTTTTTGCTTAGAAGATAAGTTACCATAGGGATAACAGCGTAATTTTTTTTTGAGAGTTCGTATTGAAAAAAGAGATTGCGACCCTCGATGTTGGATTAAAATTAACCCTTAAGGGTGTAGAGGGCTTTGTTAGGTAAATCTGTTCGATTTTTAAAATTTTACATGATCTGAGTTCAAACCGGTGAAAACCAGGTTGGTTTTTATCTTTTAAATTATTTTTTTATTTGATTTAGTACGAAAGGATTGATTGTAATTAATTATATTAATTAATTTTGTAAGGTTATATAATAAAGTTGGCAGAGATATGTGAATAATTTAGGATTATTTTATAAAAGTATAGCTTTTACTTTATATTAAGGTGGCAGATTAGTGTGAAGGATTTAAGATCCTTTTATGAAAATTTATTTATTTTCTCTTAATAATGTTTGTTGATTTAGTTTCTTATATAGTGTCATGTATTTCTGCATTATTGGCGGTTGCTTTTTTTACATTGTTGGAGCGAAAAGGATTGAGATATTTTCAGTTGCGTAAAGGGCCTAATAAAGTAGGCTTAATGGGGTTACCCCAACCATTATCAGATGCAATTAAATTGTTTAGTAAAGAGTATATTAAGCCTACTATAGTTAATTATTTTCCTTTTTTAATTTGTCCATTATTGAGTTTATTTTTTGCTTTATTTTTATGAATATTATATAATAGATATTTTTTTGTAACTATAGGTGGAATAAGAATAATAATATTTTTATGTATTTCTAGGATTGGTGTATATACTGTAATGGGAGCTGGATGGTTTTCTAATTCTAAATATGCATTATTAGGATCTGTCCGTGCGGTTGCTCAAAGAATTTCTTATGAAGTGAGAATATCTTTGATTTTAATAAGTTGTTTATTATTAGTGGGGAGGATTAATTTAGTAAGTTTGTTGAAATATCAATATATTTGTTGAATTTTTTTTGTTAATTTTTTTATGTTTATGATGTGGGTGGTATCAATAATTGCAGAGACTCATCGTGCTCCATTTGATTTTGCTGAGGGGGAATCAGAATTGGTTTCTGGATTTAATGTGGAGTATGGGGCAGTTGGGTTTGCTTTATTATTTATAGCTGAGTATGGAAATATTTTGTTTATGAGTTTTTTGTGTGGAGTTATATTTTTTGGAGGGGGTTTTTTAAGGGTTTCTATGGGGTTATGTATATCATTGGTTGTAAGAATATTGAGATTTTTATTTATTTGAGTTCGGGCAAGTTATCCACGATATCGATATGATTTATTAATATATTTAATTTGGAAAAGTTATTTACCATGTGTATTAATAATTTTAGTTTTTGTTGGGTTTTTTAGAAAAATAATATTTTATTTTTAGGTTTCAAAAGATAGTTTAATTAAAATAATAACATTGGAAGTTATAGATTAAAATTGTATTTTATTTTTTGATATGGTGTTAATATTAATATTTGCTTTCGGTTTTTCTACTATTAGTATATTAATTGTTTTAATTCAACCTTTGAGTTTAGGGTTTTTAATTATGTTGATTAGGATTTTTATAAGGGTTGTAATTTCTTTTTTTGTTTACTCTTGATATGGTTATATATTATTTTTGGTTTATGTGGGTGGCTTGTTGGTAATATTTATATATATTATCAGTCTTATTCCTAATTTAATTTTTTTTTCTAAAGGTTTGGTTATATATATATTGATTGGTATTGTGAGTATTTTTTTTATAAATATAATTTCTATATATTGATATTTAGATATAAATATAATGGTTATGAAGATAATGGAGATTAAGATTTTAAGGTTAGGTATATCTAGGTTAGTAATAAGAGGATTTAATTTTTGTTGTTATGTATTTTTAGGGGTTTTATTATTGCTAATTTTAGTAAGAGTTGTTAAAATTTGTTATTATTGTGAAGGTCCATTGCGGGTATTTAAATATAAGTATGCTTAGTTCATTACGGAAAACTCATCCTGTATTACAAATTGTAAATAGAGCATTGATTGATTTACCATCACCTGTAAATTTATTTATTTGATGAAATTTTGGTTCTTTGTTAGGATTGTGTTTAATTATTCAGTTAATAAGAGGTATTTTTCTTGCTATACATTATACATCGTGTATTGAATATTCATTTGATTCTGTAATTCATATTATACGGGATGTTAATTATGGCTGGGTGTTACGATATGTACATGCTAATGGTGCTTCTTTTTTTTTTATTTGTTTATATATACATATTGGTCGTGGGTTATATTATGGATTATATATAAATGTTTATACTTGAAATGTTGGGGTGTTACTATATATTTTAGTTATATTAACTGGGTTTGTAGGTTATGTATTACCTTGAGGTCAAATATCATTTTGAGGGGCTACAGTAATTACTAATTTGGTTTCTGTTGTACCATATGTAGGGGAAATTTTAGTATATTGAATTTGAGGGGGATTTTCTGTTGATAATGCTACTTTAAGTCGATTTTTTTGTTTTCATTTTCTATTTCCGTTTGTTATTGTGGGATTGGTTATTTTGCATTTTTTGTTTTTACATGAAAAAGGTTCAAGTAATCCATTGGGGTTAAATAGGGATTTAGATAAAATTCCTTTTCATCATTATCATAGATATAAAGATATTTTAGGTTTTCTTGTAATATTATTTGCTTTAATTGAGTTAAGATTATTATTTCCAAATATATTAGGTGATGCTGAAAATTTTATTCCTGCAAATCCTTTAGTTACTCCTATTCATATTAAACCTGAATGATATTTTTTGTTTGCTTATGCTATTTTACGTTCAATTCCCAATAAATTGGGGGGTGTGGTTAGTTTAGGTATATCAATTATTGTATTATTTGTTTGTCCTCTTTTACATATTAGAGGGTGTATGGGTTTATGTTATAATTTTTTAGGGCAGTTTTGTTTTTGGTTTTTAGTAGGTGTGTTTTTTATTTTGACTTGGATTGGAAGTTGTCCTGTAGAATATCCATATGAAGTGATTGGTCGAATTTTTAGGGTTATATATTTTGTTTGCTTTTTAATTCGGCCTATCTTGGATATGGTGTGGATATACATATTAGATTATTAGGTTATATTGGATAATTATGGGTTTTGAAAACCTGTTATAAGTGTTCGATTCACTTGTAACCTTATTATAGTTATAAAAATATATTATTTAATTTTGGTTTACAAAACCAATGTTTTAGTTAAACTATTATAACTTTTATATGATTATAAATAATTGTTTATTGATAGGTATATATATGTATATATGTGGATTATTTGTGTTAATATTTCAATGAAAACATATTTTAAATATTTTATTGGGTTTTGAAGTGTTGACATTAAGAGTTTTTTCTATATTTTTTTTTTCTGTAGGTATAATTAGTTTAAATTTTTACTTAGTTGTAGTTATAATTGTTTTTGGTGTTTGTGAAGCTACTTTAGGATTATCATTATTAGTTAGATTTATTCGATTGCATGGAAATGATTACGTTTTAAGATTAAGAGTTTATAAATTGTAGGTATGTTAATAAGAATAATAGTATTAATATTTTTTAATTTTTGATTAAAGTGGGAGTTGCGTTTATGATTTATAATGGGTTTTAGATTTGTAAGATTAAAATATTTAAATGTTGGTTATAGAGGGATTTGTGAGTTTTATTTTTTTTTTGATAAAAGATCAAGGGTTTTAATTTTGTTGAGGTTTTGGACAAGTAGTTTGATATTATTATCTAGTTATAAATCTGTAAAGAGAATAAATAATAAAGTTGGTTTTTTTTCTTTATGTGTATTGTTATTGTGTTTTGTAGTAATTATATTTTTTTTAATAGAAAATTTAATTATATTTTATTTATTTTTTGAAATTTCATTAGTTCCTACTTTGTTATTAATTTTGAGTTGAGGATATCAACCTGAACGTTTACAGGCTGGAATATATATGATATTATATACGGTTAGAGCTTCATTACCGTTGTTATTATGTTTATTATTGTTGGGGCATCGAGAGGGGTCTTATAGGATAAGTTTAATTAGATTATTATTTATTGGTGATATAAGATTATATTGGATTGTGGGATTATTATTAGCTTTTTTAGTAAAATTACCTATTTATTTTTTTCATTTGTGGTTACCTAAAGCTCATGTAGAAGCACCTATTTCGGGATCTATAATTTTAGCTAGGGTATTATTAAAGTTAGGGGGTTATGGAATTATACGTTTTGTAGAGTTATTTAAAATTTTAGGGAGGGTTTATATAATTGTATTACTTGTTGTATGTTTATGAGGGGGTTTATTGACTTCTATAATTTGTGTTGGTCAAAGGGATATAAAAAGGTTAATTGCTTATTCTTCAATTGGTCATATGGGGGTTATGTTAGCAGGAATAATTAGAGGATTTGTTGTTGGTTGAGAAGGGGCTATTTTAATAATGATTTGCCATGGATTGTGTTCCTCAGGTTTATTTTGTTTGGGTAATTTAATTTATGAAAAAATTAATAGTCGAAGTTTATTTTTGTGTGGGGGTATAATTAATTATAATCCTATGATAAGATTATTATTATTTTTGTTATGTATTTGTAATATAGGAGCCCCTCCATTTATTAATTTAGTTAGGGAAATTATATTATATATTTCTATATATATATATAGGAATTATTTATTATTTTTTATTTTAATAATAGTATTTTTTGGGTGGATTATATAATTTGATTTTTTATGTTAGTGTTGATCATGGGCAAATAATAAGATTTATAAAAGTTTTGAATATTAATAAAAGTAATGAAAATTTATTATTACTTTTACATATTATTCCTTTGTTAATATTTATTTTAAATATTGGGTATATTAGAAGAATTGGTATTTAAATTTAAGTAAAATTAGTTTATAAAAAATACTAGGTTGTGGGCTTAGAGAAAAAGTTAATTTATTTTACTATGGGTAAATTAAAGTTGGAAATTTTTTTTAGTACTATTTTAATATCAGTTTCTTTTTTTTTGGTTGTTGTGTTTATATATTTAGTTTTAAATAATTGTAGTTATATTATTTCGTGAGAAATTTTTAATGTTATAAGGTTGTTTGTTGAGTTAGATATTTTATTTGATTGAGTAAGTTGTAGATTTAGGAGATTAGTTTGTTTAATTTCTGGGTCAGTATGTATTTTTAGTGTTAGGTATATGAAAGGAGATGTTAATATTAATCGATTTATAATAGTATTAATGTTATTTGTTTTATCTATAAATTTTTTGATTTTTATTCCTAGATTTGTTAGTTTAATTTTAGGGTGAGATGGGTTAGGTTTAGTATCATTTTGTTTGGTGATTTATTACCAAAATAGAAAATCATTAAGTGCAGGTATATTAACAGTATTAATAAATCGAGTTGGAGATTGTTTTATTTTAGCTGGAATTAGAATTATATCTTTATTAGGACATTGAAATTATTTATGTATTTGACAATTTTGATTATTTGATGTTTGTATAGTTTTTGTGGTTATTGCGGGAATAACTAAGAGGGCTCAGATTCCATTTAGAAGTTGACTGCCTGCTGCAATGGCTGCACCTACTCCTGTTTCAGCTTTAGTACATTCATCAACTTTAGTGACAGCAGGAGTGTATTTATTAATTCGATTTTATGATTATTTAATTAAGGTAAGTTTTTTTTGTTATTTTATAGTATTTATTTCAATTATGACTACTTTTATATCAGGGGTTTGTGCTATTTATGAATATGATATAAAAAAAATTATTGCTTTGTCTACTTTAAGACAATTAGGGGTTATAATAATGTCTTTAGGTATAAAAATACCTATATTGGCTTTATTTCATTTATACACACATGCTATATTTAAAGCTTTATTATTTTTATGTGGTGGTAATATTATTCATTGTTATAGGGGAATGCAAGATATTCGTGATATTAAAGGAGTAAAGTATAGATTACCTTTTACTAGAATTGTACTTAATATTTCAAATATAGCATTATGTGGATTTCCCTTTTTGGCTGGATTTTACTCAAAAGATTTAATTATTGAGGTTTTATTGAGTAGGGATATAAATATACTAGTCGGTTTATTAGGTATATTTGGAGTGTGTTTAACTATATTATATTCTATGCGTATATCTATTTATGTAGTATGAGGAGATGTAAAGAGATTAATTTATGAAAATAATAAGGATAATGATTTATATGTAATTATATCGATAATAATTTTGTGTATTGGTGCGTTGTTTGGGGGATTTATACTACAAAATATTGTTTTTTGTTTTAATGAGGTGATTATTTTACCTTTATTATATAAGATATTGGTTATATTATTATTATTATTTAGCATATTATTATCTTTTAGGTTGTGAAATGGAAGAATAATAAAAATTAAATATGGATTAATGTATTGGTGTAATAGGAAGATGTGGTTTATATCTTCTTTAAGGGGATATCCGTTTATACTATTAGTAAAGAATATTAGAAATATAAATTTGAAATTGGTTGATATAGGATGGTTGGAAGTGATAGGGGGGCAAGGTATACTTATTTTAATTAAGAAAATTATATATATAATGGAATGATGAATGATTGTTTTATTTAATATTAATATTATTATTATTATTTGTATTATTTTTATTATATACTTAAATAGCTTAAATTAAAGAGCATAACATTGAAGGTGTTAAGGTAATAAATATATTTTTAAGTGAGTATATATAAAAGGTATATTTTATCAATTGATGATTATCTGAATATAAAGTAATTAATAAAGAGAAAATATAACCTTGAATAATAGCAATACCAATTTCGAAAATGAAGTACCCAATTTGGACTAATAAAACGATTGATGTTGATAAAATGGATATATTAATTAAAGAAAATGATAAAAAATCACCAATTAAAGTTAAAATAATATGTCCGGCTCTAATATTAGCTGCAATTCGAATTGCTAGGGTTAATGGTTGAACTCTAATTCTTATAATTTCAATTAAAGGTAAGAAAGGAATTAAAAATGAAGGAGTACCTGAAGGTAGTAATGATGCAAGAGATGAATATCTATTATTATGATATGAGGATAAAATTAATCTAAATCATAAAGGGAATGAAAGGGAAAAAGATATAGCTAGGTGTCTAGTAGTACTAAAAACATAAGGGATTAATCCTAGAAGGTTAAAATTAATAATTATTAAAAATAATGATGAGATGATTAGTGAAAATCCTCCCAAATTGTTTCTAAAAGATCGAGTAATTTGAATATTAATAATTTGTTTTGGGATTATAAAAGAAGAGTTGAAAAATGAAGGGAAAATTCAAAAAGAAGAATTAATAAAAAATAGAGATCATAAAGATAAAATTCATGTTAAAGAATGTAAATATAAGGTTGTTGAATTATGATCATCAAATGAAGAAAAAAATATCTACTATCATTTTATCAGTTATATTTTGTTTTTTTTGTTTTTATCTTTTGATTTATTAAGTTATATTTATTTTTATTATTTCATCATATAATAGATGAATTAAGTAATAGAAGAAATCAAAATAGTAGGAATAATATAATTCAATTTAGGGGAGAAAGTTGAGGCATGTAAAAAGTACTATATAAAATAGTAATTTAAATTTGACAAATTTATGTTATGATTAACTAACTTTTTATGTATTTATACTTAATAATCAATTATTAAAAGTATTTATATTTACAATTTCTAATGTAATAGGTATGAATGAGTGATTTGCTCCACAAATTTCAGAACACTGACCATAATATAATCCGGGACGGTTGGAATATAAATTTAATTGATTGAGTCGACCTGGAATGGCATCTACTTTAATTCCTAGAGAGGGAACTGTTCAGGAGTGGATTACATCAGCTGATGAAATAATTATACGAGTATTTGTTTTTATTGGAATAATTAGGTGATGATCTGTTTCTAGAAGACGGAATGAACCTTCATTTAATTCATTTAAAGGAATTATATAAGAGTCAAATTCAATATTTATAAAATCTGAATATTCATAACTTCAATATCATTGGTGGCCTAATGCTTTAATTGTGAGAAGTGGATTGATAGATTCATCTAATAAATATAATAGTTTAAGAGAAGGGAGGGCTAAAAATAATAAAATAATTCTAGGGATGATTGTTCAAATTGTTTCGATTTTTTGTCTTTCTGTGATTATTAGAGAAGAAAATTTGTTTGTTATTAATAAAATTGTAATATATATAACTAAAGTTAAAATGATGGTAAGAATAAATATAGAATGATCATGAAAAAAAATAAGTTGTTCTATAAGTGGTGAATTTGCATCTTGAAATCCTAATTGTCCTCATTGGGTCATAATGTATGGAATTAAATAAATAAAGCTCCAGTTTCTATTTGATTATGAAAATCAACTGGGAGTCGATTATCTCATTCTAATGAGGTATTTAAGTGGTTGGATCAGATAATTGTTCGTTGGGAGATTAATCTTTCTCATACAATAAATATAAAAAATATAATTGAGGTTAATGATAGAAGTGATCCTATTGATGAAAGTATATTTCATTTTGTTATATTGAATCGGGATAATCTGAATATCGTCGTGGTATACCTGCTAGTCCTAAAAGTGTTGGGGAAAAAGGTGATATTTACCCCGATAAATATTATGTAGAAGTGGGATTTAGTATATTGTTGGTTTAGAGATAATCCTGTAATTAAAGGGTATCAGTGAGTAAAACCTGCAAATAAAGCAAAAACTGCTCCTATAGATAAAACATAGTGGAAATGTGCAACTACGTAGTATGTATCATGGAGTATAATATCTAATGATGAATTAGATAAAACAATTCCGGTTAAACCGCCCATAGTAAATAAGAAGATAAATCCTAGTGATCATAATATAGGAGGGGTGTATTTAATAGGAGATCCATAAATGGTTGCTAGTCAACTAAAGACTTTAATTCCTGTAGGAATTGCAATAATTATTGTAGCGGCTGTAAAATATGCTCGTGTATCTACGTCTATACCAACAGTAAATATATGGTGGGCTCAGACAATGAATCCTAAGAGTCCAATTGATAGTATTGCATAAATTATACCTAGTCTTCCAAAAGTTTCTTTTTTTATAGAATAATGTGAAACAATATGGGAGATTATACCAAAACCTGGTAAAATTAAAATATAAACTTCTGGATGACCAAAAAATCAAAATAAGTGTTGATATAAAATTGGGTCTCCCCCCCCTCTCGGATCAAAAAAAGTGGTATTAAAATTTCGATCAGTTAAAAGTATTGTAATTGCTCCAGCAAGAACTGGTAGAGAAAGTAATAATAAAATTGCAGTAATAAATACTGATCATACAAATAATGGGAGTCGTTCTATTAGTATTCCTTCTCATCGTATATTAATAATAGTTGTAATAAAATTAATAGCTCCAAGGATAGATGAGATACCGGCTAAGTGGAGTGAAAAAATAGCTAAATCAACGGATGGACCTATATGAGCTAAGTTTCTTGAGAGAGGGGGATATACGGTTCATCCAGTTCCTACACCTCTTTCTACTGCGGCTGAGGATAATAATAAAGTGAGAGAGGGTGGTAAAAGTCAAAAACTTATGTTATTTATTCGTGGGAATGCTATATCTGGGGCTCCCAATATTAAGGGAACTAATCAGTTGCCAAATCCTCCAATTATGACAGGTATAACAAGAAAAAAGATTATTACAAATGCATGGGCTGTAACAATAACATTATATAATTGATCATCATTGAGAAGAGATCCTGGTTGACCTAATTCTGTTCGAATTATTAAACTTAAAGAAGTACCTAAAAGTCCTGATCAAATTCCAAAAATAAAATATAGTGTACCAATATCTTTGTGGTTTGTTGAGAATATTCATCGCATATAATAATATAGGAATGAAAATGATAGTTCCTAATAAATTAAAACATATAATTGATTTTATATTTATAATTATTTTATTTGTTTTAAATATATAAAATGATTTAATTATTATTAATATAATTAAGTTTAGGTAGAAGTATAATCTAATAAGAGTTCCAATAAATAATATTAATGATAGTAAAATTATATTTATATTTAAAAGTGAATTGAGGATTATTAATTTTGACAAAAAATCCTAATGTTGGGGGAATACCTGCTAGCGATATAATTAGTATTATAATAAAAATATTTTCTTTATTTATAAGTATATTTTGTTCTGTTAGTGAATATGTAAACAAAGTTGATTTTATGGAAAAATTAATGAATATAGGGAGAATGATGATTCTATAAATTAATAAATAAATAAATATAAGAGAATTATTATAAAAACAAATTGGTAGTATTCACCCTAAATGAGAGATAGATGAATATACTATAATTAGTTGTAAGCTAGATTGATTAATGGCTTGGATTCTACCTAAAATTGAGCTAATAAAAGCTGATAAAATTACAATAATATAATTAGAATTAATAAAAGATAATATAAATAATGGTGCTAATTTTTGTCAAGTTAAAATTAAGAATAATATTATTCATCTTATTTGTTTACATATAGATGGTAATCAAAAATGAAATGGAGCTCTTCCCAATTTAGTTAATAACGAAATAATTATAATAGATGAAAATATTGAATTATTAAATATTGAAAATATAGAAATTGATGATATATATATAAAGATTGATCTTCTAATAAATAAAGATGATCTCACTGATTGAATAATAAAATATTTTATTGATCTTTCAATTTCAAAATTTTTAGATTTAATATTTATTAGTGGTAAAATTCCTATTAGATTTAATTCTAATCCTATTCATATTATTAATCAATGAGAGGATGATAATGATATAATAGTACCTATAATTATTATAATCATGAATATAAAATTAGCAGGGAAAAATTTATTGTTCATAAAGAGTAGTACAATTATGAATTGCTCATAATAAAGTTAGCAGCTTTATTATATAACATTATTACTCTTATATTCAATTTAATGATCCTTGGTTTCATTCATGTAGAAGACCAATAATTAAAATAATAAGAAAAATTATTGAAGATGATAAGTAAATAATTGATGGAGAAAATAATAAATTAATAATTATTGGTATTAATAAAATAATTTCTACATCAAAAATTAGAAAAATGACTGCTAATAGGAAAAATCGTATAGAAAAAGGAGAGCGAGTATATCATGAAGGGTCAAATCCACATTCAAAAGGAGAATTTTTTTCACGGTTTTTATAGGCTTTAAATGTAATTAAGAAGCTAATAATAAGTATGATTATATTAAGGAAAATAAGAAAAAGAGAAAAGAAAAAGAGGGGGTACATAAGTATAGAAGATAAAATTCTTATAGTTTATAACATCAATATAATCCGTTCATTCCGGCGCTATACTCCAGTGAAGAAAAAAATTTTCAGTTTTTTAATTAACAGTTAAATGCCTCTATTTGGCTTTTCACTGAAACAAGGGTAATAAAATACCTAGATATGGGTCGAAACCATACATGAAAATTCATTTCTTGGTTGGTATTAAATAATTTTGATTATTACTTTTTAATTGCAAGTTAAATTTTCTTATATAAAATATAATACCATTAAGGATTGTTATAATCATGTCTAGATTAAAAGTCTAGTGCTTATTTGGTTTCAGCCACTTAATAAAATAAAATTAATTTTTATTATGATCCTCATCAGTATACAAAAGTGTATAGAAATAGTCATACGACATCTACAAAATGTCAATATCAGGCTGCGGCTTCGAACCCAAAGTGATGTGAAGAAGAAAAATGATTTATTAGAATTCGTAATAAACATATAAAAAGGAAAGTTGATCCAATAATTACATGAAGTCCGTGGAATCCAGTTGCTACAAAAAAGGTTGATCCATAGATACTATCTGAAATAGAAAATGATGCCTCTATATATTCTAATATTTGGAGAATTGTAAAGTAAAATCCTAAGGAGATGGTGATAATTATAGAGTGAGTTGCGGATTTTAGGTTATTATTTATTAGTGAATGATGTGCTCAGGTAACGGATACACCTGAAGCTAATAGAATTGCTGTATTTAGTAGAGGGATTTGAAATGGATTTAATGGGAAAATATAAATGGGTGGTCAACATGATCCAATATCTATGTTTGGAGCTAAACTTCTATGAAAATACGCTCAAAAAAAAGCAAAAAAAAAACATACTTCTGAAATAATAAAAAGTATTATACCTCATCGTAATCCGTTATATACTTTGGATGTATGAAAGCCTTGAAATGTTCTTTCTCGAATAATATCACGTCATCATTGAATTATTGTTAAGATTATAAGTAATAATCCAAAAAAGATGAGAGAATTTTCATAATTGTGAAATCATGAAGAGAGTCCTGTTGTTAAAAATAAAGCTCTTATAGAACCTGTTAATGGTCAGGGTCTAAATTCAACTAAATGGAAGGGATTTCGAGTCAT